ATAGTCAAATTTTTCCATTATAATAGAAAAAAACCCTTGATTATTGCTACATTCTATCAATTTCAATTGGTCAATAACGGCAGAGTTACATCACACCCCTTCCCATAAAAAAAATTTTTTAATTGAAAAATAAAGAAAAGGGGTAAAGTGAATTCTTTTCAATATACATACTAGGATTAGGACTATGATACAAGTAATTCCTGACATCTGGTCGAAAGGAAATAGAAAATCTAAAGAGAGGCAAAAGGCTTTTCATAATTTTTTTCGTTCTTTTTTACGACTTTTATAAAGCTAAATAGACAGATCTAAAAATTCATTTCGGATAATTGAACCTTCTCAAACTGTTTCTTTTTAAGAACCAAAAAGATTTGTGCCAAAACAACCGATCCTAAGAAGAACAAAAGTCCTTGGACACGTAAGGGATCTTGAAGTACTATTTCCGCATCCCCCTGACCAAATCCACCCACATTAGGATTACTCGTTAATGGTTGATCGAGTTTAATGGATTCGCCCTCTGAAACAAGAAGTTCTAGGCCTCGAGGAATAATATCAATCACTTGGCGTCCATTCGATGCATCCACTATGGTTATTTCGTATCCCCCCTTTTCTTTTCGTAAAATTTTGCTTATTATCCCTCCTGCCGTAGCATTATAAACTGTATTGTTACTTTTGCTACCATCAGGATAAATCTGACCCCTTCCCCTGTTTCCGCCTACGTATATAGGATATTTTAAGAAGTGAACATCTTTATTAGTAGCAGGGTCTGGGGCAAGAATAGGAAAGGTTATTTCACTATATTTTTGACCAGGAACAGGACCTATCACAAGAATATTTTTATTATTGGGGCGATAATTCTGAAAAGACAGATTTCCTATCTTTTCTTTCATCTCGGGTGAAATACGATCAGGGGGGGCTAATTCAAACCCCTCCGGTAAAATAAGAACAGCTCCCACATTCAAAGCTCCTTTTTTACCATTAGCTAGAACTTGTTTTAGTTGCATATCATAAGGAATTTTAACAACAGCTTCAAATACAGTATCAGGAAGTACCGCTTGTGGAACCTCAATATCCACGGGCTTATTAGCTAAATGGCAATTGGCACATACAATACGCCCAGTTGCCTCTCGTGGATTTTCATAATTCTGCTGGGCAAAAATCGGATATGCACTTGAAATGGATGCCCAAGTTATTATATATATCATGAGTGAGACAGATATGGAGCGAGTAATCTCTTCCCTTATCCAAGAAAAGGTATTTCTAGTTTGCATGGTCCAATCGTTTATCCCGAAAATTTCTACAATAAAGTTAGGTAGGTTGATAATATACTTCCCTAGCCACAATTCTGCTATTTACGTTTACTGAAAAAATAAAAATTTTTTTTTTTAATATACAAGGAATACCTCATGGGTAAAAAGAGTAAAGTAAATACGACTTTGATTTGGTTATGATGTATAAGGTAAGAAAGATTAGAATTGGATCAGTGAATCATTTTTTAGTCATTTATTGCATGATAAATCACTACAAGTGATGGAGATACACGATTTAAATAACGAAAGATCCAATATTTAAAAATAGTATCAAGAATGACTGGAAAGGTAGAAACTAGACCAGATAAAATTTGCTCATAATGAGCAAACCCAAAATCTTTGTAAATATAACCAATCATTAGTTCCCAACCGTGAGGCGAATGGAATCCGATACATAAATCAGTTAATAAAAGAATAGAAAAAGCTTTAATTGTATCACTTAAATTATATAGGAATTCTTGAACCCAAGAATTAAGAATAAAAAGCTTTTCCTTACCCCAAAAGGAATAACCACTTAGAATAACGAAAGATATTAGATTTGTCGAGAAGTGCAAGATTGTATGGATACGATACTCATTGTGTATCTTGATGAATTGGATCGTTTCTTTGTGAATTCCTAGACGAAATTGTTGTAAATCGGTTTCTGGGTATTCCTTTATCATTTCATCCAGTTGGAATAGTTCCTCTAATTGTATGAATTTTTCTAGAACACTTTTTTCTTGAATATCATTCAAAAAGGTTTCGCATTGTCTAGTATTCCACCAATTAGTAATCCCAGTTTTCAAACTTTTATTACAGCAGAGAGAGATCAACCAGGGCAAAAAGACTATAGATGTAAAATAAAAAAAAGGAATGAATGTTTTCTTTTTTGCCATTTTGAATCTGTGAATTGTTAATGAACCTGCCTCATTTGTTGATTCTATTAGATCTAATATTTCTATCGAGCATGAGTTTATATTATAATTCGAATAGAATGTATTCAGCCTATGAATCCATTTTCTCTTTTTCTTTTGATTCAATACTTAGTCTTTACTTTGAATCTATAAAGAATACAGAAATAGACTCAGAATACACTTCCAATTTGAATCAATTAAAAATTTTTGTTTCTAGGATGTTATTCCGACTTTTTTCGATCAATACTAAAAGAACGTTTTCAAATTTCTATACGAAGAAACTCCTTTTCTATCAAATATATATAAAAATGAGCCTAAAGAATAGATGAATGTTCAATCGAAAAAAATAAAGAAATTTTTTAGTTTTTTCTTCCTACTGCCAAAGCGTTTAATTAATTCATTTCAAAAAACTTCAATTGGTACACGCAAGAAGTAAGCCAATTCAGCAGCTTTTTGCTCAATTTCTCGTGTAGTAAAATTCTCATCAGTACGAATTAAAGGAATAGCCCCTTGACCTCGAATTTCCATATAAAGGACACGCCGAGCAGAAACACCCTCTTTAACTTCTATTCTGATGGACTGAATATCTTTCATAAGGAATCGTAAAAAGATGCGACGACTTTTTCCAGGAAATCCCCAACGAAAAATACGCACTATTCCTTCTTTTCGGTCGAAAAGATCATAACCACTACCCACATTCCACAAAATAGTGCACCACAAATAGCAACTAATAAAGAGACCTGCGATCCCATAGAAAGACATCACAATCCCTTGCGGAAAAAAAACGATTTGCTGAGACGGAAATAACGATATAAAATTTCTACCAAGATAACTGGAAGTTCCAACCAATAAGAATCCTAATGACCCTAAAAATAGTATAAAGGCCCAGAAGAAATTACTTGTTTTTCGAGACCCCGTTATAAATTCTATCCATATAGATTCTGATCGCCAACTCATATATATTAGATCCAGTTATACAATTTTTTGGAATTGAGAAAATATGACTTTCCTTTTTTTTTCAAAGTGACTCTCATCAACTATTTTGTTGTGAACCTTTACCTTAGGAGTAATTCATAGAATTTTTTATATCTAAAATAATAACATCTCCTTCCTTTATATGATCCCCTATAGCTATATACATACAAATAAATTGACTTGAATTTCATACATCGGCCCGACGATGATACTTTTTCAAAAGAGCGCAAATTTATTTACCCATATAATACGTTTACACATGCATATTTTTTTTTTTTTTGTTTGTAGGAATCTATGTGTTATACAATATTCTACCAAATGGGTCTTATCGAATCGAATCGAAGTTTTTAAAATAAAAAAGGAGTGATACGATTAGGTCTTATCCGATCTAAAAAATCTTATTTTTTTGAATATGAAGAAATAAAGAAGCCATTGCAAGTGCCGGAAAGACTAGGCCTACTAAAGGCACAAAAATAGAGGGTAAGTTGTTGAAAGTTGTCATAAAATGGGTACCTCAATTTAATATTTGTACCTGTTATTGTTATATTCTGAATTCTAAAGATATATTTAGAATATCTTGTATTTTTATTATTTCTATTATATATATTATATAATTATACTTAAGTATCTTTAAGTAAATATATATCTAATACAAATATACAACCTAATAGAAATATATAGAATAGAACCTAATAGAAATAGAATAAAAAATAGGTACAAGAAGCGCCAAAATAAATAAATGGACTTATTAATCTTTCAAAATAAACAAAATAAAATAGATGTATCATAATCCCTATGATTCTTTTTGTTCTTTTTGTCTTCTATTTCTATGTAGTGATTAATAAATAAAAATTTTTATTCCATTACAAATTTCTACACAATTTTTTAGAATCTGATCCAAAAACAGGGAGTTTTCGGGAAATGCAAAAAGATTGAAGACTCTCTATAGATCTGTATATATCTCTATTTGAGATATCTATACATATGCAAGCAAGAGAGGAAAATGAACTTTGTTTTATTTGTCTAGTCGAATTTGAACTTCCCGAAAGCAAAAATTCACTTTTTATCTTGTTGATAGCGGTTTACTGAGTAGTAAACATAAAAAAAATGATTCTAAATAAAAATGCATTTTTCGGTATTTTCGTTTAATTCTGATAAGCTAACTGTTATATTTTATATTTGATTTAATTTTTGTTCAAAGGAAAAAAAGCATGGAGCTGAAATAACTCACTCAGAACACCTTTTAAAGTATTACGTGGTACAATTGCATCCAACAAGCCCTTACGTAATAAAGATTCAGCCGCCTGTGAACCTTCAGGCATGGCTTTTTTCAATGTTTGTTCAATTACTCTTTTACCCGCAAATGCAATATAGGCATAGGGTTCGGCAATAATAATATCCCCCAACATACCAAAACTAGCTGTCACCCCACCGGTAGTAGGAGATGTAAGAATTGATATATAGAATAACTTTTTACTTGATTGATAATCACATAAAACCGCAGAAATTTTAGCCATTTGCATCAAACTTAAACTTCCTTCTTGCATTCGTGCTCCTCCGGAAGAACACACTAAAATAAGAGGTAAACGTTGATTGGTAGCATACTCAACCAAACGAGTTATTTTTTCGCCTACTACGGATCCCATACTACCTCCCAGAAACTGAAAATCCATAACCCCAATGGCTACCGGAATACCGTTTAGTTGACCTGTACCCGTTTGAACAGCGTCAGTCAATCCTGTCAGTTTTTGAGCAGAGGCAATACGCTTTTTATAAGTATCCTCTCGCGAATGAAATTTAATGGGATCCGCAGAGAACATGTCTT